TGTTGAATAGAGCGCCCACCCTGCATAGATTAGGCATACAGGCGTTCCAGCCCATTTTAGGGGGTGGACGTGCTATTTGTTTACATCCATTAGTTCGTAAAGGATTCAATGCAGACTTTGATGGGGATCAAATGGCTGTTCATGTACCTTTATCTTTGGAAGCGCAAGCGGAGGCTCGTTTACTTATGTTTTCTCATATGAATCTCTTTTCTCCGGCTATTGGAGATCCCATTTCGGTACCAACCCAAGATATGCTTATTGGACTCTATGTATTAACGATCGGGAATCGTCGAGGTATTTGTGCAAATAGGTATAATCCATGGAATCGCATAAACTATCAAAATGAAACAGTTAATGATTATAAGTATAAATATACTACGAAAGAGAAAGAGCCCTATTTTTGTAGTTCCTATGATGTACTTATAGTTTATCAGCAGAAACGAATCAATTTAGATAGTCCTTTGTGGCTTCGGTGGCGACTAGATCAACGTGTCATTGCCTCAAGAGAAGTTCCTGTCGAAGTTCAATATGAATCTTTGGGTACCTATCATGAAATTTATGGGCACTATCTAATAGTAAGACGTATAAAAAAACAAACCCTTTGTATATACACCCGAACCACTGTTGGTCATATTTCTTTTTCTCGAGAAATAGAAGAAGCCATACAGGGGTTTTGTCAGGCCTACTCATACGGTACCTAAGCTAAGGAATTCTGTAATACCGCGGGAATTTTGATCTCTCCGGTTCAACTGGAATCATAATTCCTTAATTTCTACATGAATCGAGATCCAGTAAAGGAGGTCTTCGAATCACTGACTCAAACCCATTGGCGAATCCTACTCAGCGGAATAGAGAAGTACTTATGGCAGAATGGGCTGATCTGTTCTTTTACAATAAAGCGATAGATGGGTCTGCCATGAAACGACTTATTAGCAGATTAATAGATCACTTCGGAATGGCATATACATCGCACACCCTGGATCAAGTAAAGACTCTGGGTTTCCAGCAAGCCACTGCTACATCCATTTCATTAGGAATTGATGATCTTTTAACAGTACCTTCTAAGGGGTGGCTAGTCCAAGATGCTGAACAACAAAGTTTCATTTTAGAAAAGCACCATCATTATGGGAATGTACACACAGTAGAAAAATTACGCCAATCCATTGAGATATGGTATGCTACAAGTGAATATTTGAGACAAGAAATGCATCCTAATTTTAGGATGACTGATCCTTCTAATTCAGTCCATATAATGTCCTTTTCGGGAGCTAGAGGAAATGCATCTCAGGTACACCAATTAGTAGGTATGAGAGGATTAATGTCGGATCCCCAAGGACAAATGATTGATTTACCGATTCAAAGCAATTTACGCGAAGGACTTTCTTTAACGGAATATATCATTTCCTGCTACGGAGCCCGCAAAGGAGTTGTGGATACTGCTGTACGAACATCAGATGCTGGATACCTCACGCGTAGACTTGTTGAAGTAGTTCAACACATTGTTGTACGTAGAACAGATTGTGGCACTACCCGAGGCATTTCCGTGAGTCCTAGAAATGGGATGACGGAAAGAATTTGGGTCCAAACACTAATTGGTCGTGTATTAGCATACAATATATATATGGGCCTACGTTGCATTGCCGCTCAAAATAAAGATATTGGGGTTGGACTTGTCACTCGATTCATAACCTTTCGAACACAACCAATATATATTCGAACCCCCTTTCTTTGCAGGAGTATATCTTGGATCTGTCGATTATGTTATGGTCAGAGTCCCACTCATGGCGACCTGGTCGAATTAGGAGAAGCAGTAGGTATTATTGCGGGTCAATCAATCGGCGAACCGGGGACTCAACTAACATTAAGAACCTTTCATACCGGTGGAGTATTCACAGGTGGTACTGCAGAACATGTACGAGCTCCTTTTAAGGGAAAAATCAAATTCAATGAGGATTTGGTTCATCCCACACGTACACGTCATGGGCATCCTGCTTTTCTATGTTATATAGACCTGTATGTAACTATTGAGAGTCACGATATTCTACATAATGTGAATATTCCACCCAAAAGTTTTCTTTTAGTTCAAAATGATCAATATGTAGAATCAGAACAAGTGATTGCTGAGATTCGCGCTGGAACATCCACTTTCAATTTTAATAAAGTTAAAGAGAAAGTTAGAAAACATATTTATTCTGACTCAGAGGGAGAAATGCACTGGAGTACCGATGTGTACCATGCACCTGAATATAAATATGGTAATGTTCATCTCTTACCCAAAACAAGTCATTTATGGATATTATCAGGATCTCTGTGCAGATCCAGTATAGTGCCTTTTTCGCTCCACAAGGATCAAGATCAAATGAATGTTCATTCTGTTGAACGGAGATCTATTTCTGACCTCTCCGTGACTAATGATCAAGTGAGACACAAATTGTTTAGTTCGAATCCTTACGGTAAAAAGGGGGGGGTTCTTGATTATTCAGGACCTGATCGAATCATA